GCTGTAAATCCTTGCCTCTAGGATTCAAGGATATAGTAGCGGAAGGACTTTTATATTATATAAAGATTTACCAATTCCCTTCCACTACTAATGTAGTGTTTTAATTACTAGGTTTTTAATTAGATTGGATAGTCCGACGAAAAATCTAATTAGTGGTTGTCGAAAGGGCTGAAGATACTTTCTATACAGACTCATGGTAGTCTCTAAGTATTGAGGCATTCAATAAATATTGCATTCGATGGAAAATTGGCTTTTCTATATCAAATGATAAAATCCATTCTTTCTTTTCAATAAACCCTAGTCAAGAATGGAATAGACCGCCCCCCTATTCTACTAGAAAAATCATATCCTCTAAGAACTTGTTAGAAGCGAATTTCTTGGATCCTTTCATCAACGGTGTTGGGTCAGAATCCCTTTTTGACTCTGCGCCAGTGATTCCACTATTATTAGTGAACAATAATGGAATAATTCCTTCATAGATATAGGGGACATAATTTACATGGATATAGTAAGTCTTGCTTGGGCTGCTTTAATGGTAGTCTTTACATTTTCCCTTTCACTGGTAGTATGGGGAAGAAGTGGACTCTAGAGGTACTACTAATTGAGTTGAGGAATCAACCGTATCGATTCTTTTCTAGATCGTTTTGCAAAGTCTTTTTTTTTCTTTTTATTTGTTTACCTCTTTCTCTTTACTGGTCAAAGAGAAAAAAAGTTCTGTTATGAAGTGGATACGCACCTTGTATGGGAAATAAGATATACATAGCGGTTGTTCAAAGAGAGACTGCGCATAATAAGATCTTACCTTGGGTAAGTCACATATTGCGCACTTACTTTATCACTTGTTTTCTTATTTTATTTGAAAAATTGTATTTCTGCTTTGTTGACTCATTTCATATCATGACTCAAGAGTTAAAAATGATGGATTTTAGCCTTTCTTTTCAAAATCAGAAGAAATTCCCAGAGAACCTTTTGGATCATACGTTAACTGTTCGATCAATTACTTCTTCGGAATGCTAAAAGAAAATTACTCGATTTTCTTTTATTAATAGACGCCCATACCATTTTTCCTCGTTGATTCTTTCGATGAATACCGAAATTCCTATTGAAAAAAATCTTAAATCTAGGAACTAGAACCGTAATATTAAGAATTGCCTTTCGATTGATTATTGTAGATGAAGTAAAGAAATAGAATCGTAATGCTATGTACATTACCTATATCCATACGTATATCAAGAAGATATATAGAGTACAACTTGTTACATTACAATAATAGCTAGTATGGTAGAAAGATTCGTATATTTCTTTCTACCATACTAGCTATCGGATCTCATAGAATACTATACCGCCGATTCTAGTCCGCCAATTTCATTTAAGACATGAGATGAAAATCCTTTTTTTCTTCAATCATTGACTAAGAAAAGAAGTTCAAGTTTGATTCAAATTAATCACTTTGACTGACTGTTTTTACGTATATTATAAGTAAAAACGCAGTAGGAACTAGAATGAAAAGTGCAGTAGCAATAAATGCGAGAATATTTACTTCCATAATCTCATTGTTTTTTTTTATTTGGCAATAACTCGGGATTTAATCCCATAGAGATGATAAATCTTTCGCCCGTCGATTCAATATCATGAATAACAATATCTGAGCTATCAAATCAATTCATCGTCGAGAATTGAATAGTATAACATAGGAAGATCTTTTATCCATACCGAATACAAAATTGGATTCCTGATCCAACCCCTTTATTTTTCTTTTGTATTTGGATTTCTCCTTCTTTTCCATTCTTGTTTTTCTATAACCGATCGCTATCGCCTTTTTTCTAATACAATTATTTGCTTAAGTATCATTTAACCGCCCTTCCATTTCCATTGGTTACAAACAAAACCAAACAAAGAATAGAAGCGAAGTTCCGTCTCTTAGTGAGAAATGGAAATTCTCGTATTTGTTTGATGAGAAATGTGAAACGAAAATCTAAAAAAAAAAAAAAAATCAAATAGAGGAATGTCCGTTGGGAATGAAATTCGCTATTTGTATCCCTTTCACATTCAAATGGAGAAATGAATTAATGTATTTTTTATTGGATTTGATTCCGTCGGGACTGACGGGGCTCGAACCCGCAACTTCCGCCTTGACAGGGCGGTGCTCTGACCAATTGAACTACAATCCCAGGGAAATAAAGTGTAGAGTGTACATACATACTCTTCTGATTGCATGGAAACAATTTCTATTTAGATTCGAATCGCCGTCTTGTAACTGTAACAGAGGCGCGAGTGAGATATTGCTATCTATATGGGTGGGTACTTTAGTGAGAGCAATATGGATTACTAGTAATCCATTCGTTATTTCCAAATCAAGTGCTAATAAATTTTTCAACGAAAAGAAGAAAAAAAGTTTTTTTTCTTTTCTCTTTTCCTTACACTTAATACTTAGAAATCCTGATAGGAAATTGGGTTGTTAGCAAAATTCTCATTATTATCATTTGTAGGAACAAATAAA